CAAAGACGTAAAATAGTTATTTGGGAATTGTTTCAAGCAAACGCACATTCCCCTCTTTTTTTGGACAGAATCGAAAAATTCCCTCTTTTTTCTTTTGATATCTCCAGGCTGATTAAAGTAATTTTTCGAAATTGGGTAGGGAAAGGGGAAGCATTCAAAATTGTAGAGTATACAGAAGAAGAAAGAAAAAGAGAAGAAGAAAAAGAGACGAAGGAAAGAACGGAGAAAGAGCGAATAAAGATAGCAGAGGCCTGGGATAGCATTCCAGTTACACAAGTAATAAGAGGTTGCATGTTACTAACTCAATCTATTTTTAGAAAATATATTGTATTACCTTCGTTGCTAATTGCAAAAAATAGTGCACGCATATTCCTATTTCAATTTCCCGAATGGTTTGAGGATTTACAGGAATGGAATAGAGAGATGCATGTTAAATGTACCTATAATGGTGTTCCATTATCCGAAACAGAATTTCCGAAAAATTGGTTGACAGACGGTATTCAGATAAAAATCTTATTTCCTTTCCGTCTGAAACCTTGGCACAAATCGAAACTACGATCATCTAAGAAAGGTTTAATGAAAAAGAAAAAAGAAAAAGATGATTTTTGTTTTTTAACAGTTTGGGGAATGGAAACTGAACTTCCTTTTGGTTCGCCCCGAAAAGGACCTTCCTTTTTGAAACCCATTTTTAAGGAAATTGAAAAAAAAATTGGAAAATTTAAAAAGAAGTCTTCTCGAGTTCTAATAGTTTTTTTTAGAAAAATAAAATTACTTCGAAAAGTTTTAAAAGAAACAAAAGAATGGGTTATCGAAAGTGTTATTTTTCTAAAAAAAATAATAAAAGAACTTTCAAAAATTCTGTTATTTCGATTAACAGGAAGAGAAGTATATGAATCAAGTGAAATTAAAGAAGAAAAAGATTCTATAATAAGCAATCAGCTAATTCACGAATCGTTTAGTGAAATTGCATCTACGAATTGGACAAATTCTTCATTAACAGAAAAAAAAATCAAGGATTTGACTACTAGAACAAGTACAATTCGAAATCAAATAGAAAGAATTATAAAAGAGCAAAAAAAAGTAACTCCAAGAATAAATAGTCTTAAAAAAACAAGTTATAATGCTAAAAGATTCGAAAAATGGCAAATATTCAAAAAAAGAAATGCTCAATTAATCTCTAAATTACCTCTTTTTTTGAAATTTTTCATTGAAAGAATCTACACAGATATATTTTTATGTATCATTAATATTCCCAGAATGAATACAGAACTTTTTCTTGAATCAACAAAAAAAATTATTGATAAATCCCTTTACAATAATGAAAGAAAACAAGAAAGAATTAATAAAATTAAGAAAAATCGAATTCCATTTATTTCGACTATAAAAAAGTCACTTGATAATATTAGTAATAGTCAAAAAAATTCACCTATTTTTTATGACTTATCCTACGTGTCACAAGCATATGTATTTTTCAAATTATCACAAATCCAAGTTAGTAACTCGTATAAATTAAGAGCTGTTCTTCAATCTCAAGGAATCCCCCCGCCTGAAATAAAGGATTCTTTTGAAACACAAGGAATGGTTGATTCGAAATTAGGGGATAAGAAACTTCCGAGTTATGAAATGAATCAATGGAAAAAGTGGTTAAGAGGATATTATCAATACAATTTATCTCAGAGCAGATGGTATAGATTAATACCAGAAAAATGGCGCAATACAGTTCATCAGTGTAAAAAGGAAAATTTTAGCAAAAGGCATTCATATGAAAAAGACCAATTAATTGATTTCAAAAAACAAAAACAAATTGAAGTATATTCATTATCTAATCAAAAAAGAAAAGAGAATTTGCAAAAATACTATAAATATGATCTTTTATCATATAAATTTCTTAATTATGAAAATAAAACGGAATACTTTTTTTATAGATCTCCGTTTGAAGGACGTAAGAAGGAAGAGATTTCTTATAACAAGCATAAAGAAAATATACTGAGGAACATCCCTATCGATAATTATCTAGGAAAGGTCCATATTCTATATATGGAAAAAACGGTCGATAGAAAATATTTTGATTGGAACATTCTCAATTTTGATCTTAAACAAAAAGGCGATATTGAGGCCTGGGTCAGCAATGGGAATCAAAATACTCAAATAATTCCTAAAAAAAATCTTTTTTACCTTATGATTCCAGAAATCAATCCACCAAACTCCGACAAAGTATTTTTTGATTGGATGGGAATGAATGAAAAAATGCTAAAGTGTCGCATAGCGAATTTGGAACCTTGGTTCTTCCCAGAATTTGTGTTACTTTATAATGCATATAAAAGCAAACCTTGGTTTATACCAAGCAAATTACTTCTTTCAAATTTGAATAAAAATGAAAATAGTAGTGAAAATAAAAAAATAAATCAAAAGCAAAAAGGAAGTTTTTTGATACCATCGAATAAAAAGCATCCAAATCAAGGAGAAAAAGAACGCACAAGTCCAGGAAATCTTGGATCCGTTCTCTCACAACAAAAAGATAGTGAAGAAAATTATGCAAGATCAGACATGAAAAAAGGGAAAAAGAAAAAACAATACAAAAGCAGCGCGAGAGCAGAACTAGATTTCTTCCTGAAACGTTATTTGCTTTTTCAATTGAGATGGGACGATACTTTGAATCAAAGACTGATCAATAATGTCAAGGTATATTGTCTCCTGCTTAGACTGATAGATCCAACCCAAATTACTATACCCTTGATTCAAAATAGAGAAATGAGTTTGGATATAATGCTGATTGAGAAGAATTTAACTCTTAACCAATTGATGAAAAAGGGAATATTGATTATAGAACCCATTCGTCTGTTTGGAAAAAACGATGCACAATTTATTATGTATCAAACCATAGGTATTTCATTGGTTCATAAGAGTAAGCACCAAACTAATCAAAAATACCAAGAACAAAGATATGTTTCTAAGAAGAATTTTGATGAAACTATTTCATCACACCAAAGAATAACTGAAAATAGAGACAAAAATCATTTGGATTTGCTTGTTCCTGAAAATATTTTCTCCTTTAGACGTCGTAGAAAGTTGAAAATTCTAAGTTGTTTTAATTCAAAGAATAGAAATGGTGAAGATAGAAATCCAGTATTTTGGAATGCAAAGAACGTAAAAGACAGCAGCCAAGTTTCGCATGACAGTAACCATTTTGATAGAGAGAAAAATCAATTAATGAAATTAAAGCTCTTTCTTTGGCCTAATTATCGATTAGAGGATTTAGCTTGTATGAATCGTTATTGGTTTGATACCAATAATGGGAGTCGTTTCAGTATGTTAAGAATACATCTGTATCCACGATTGAAATTTTGACATTTCGTGGATAATACACTTTTTCTATATATTCTATACCCTATATATATAATAGGGTATATCAAAGCAAACAAATACATAGATCACATGTCTTGTCTCACATTTCATTCTAATATCCAATAGGAAATGAATAATATCTTGATTAGATCTCGAAATGAATGAACAGAACCTTCTTTGTTTTAGGTCTAAATTCTTCGATGCGAAAATGGACCAATCCTTTTCTATCCCTATCTAAATCCAATTAGAAATTGGATTAATTGATTTGAATTCAGAAAATTAGGAGTTCATAAAGAAATTTGGATTAGATTATTGTATATACCAGATTCCAATTAATGGCATTATTATTACTGATCAATAAAATCCATATCTGTAAAAAGGGAAAGGAGATTTTTTTATGGTAACAAATTCATTCATTTCGGTTATTTCTCAAAAAGAAAACGAAGAAAACAGAGGGTCTGTTGAATTTCAAGTATTCAGTTTTACCACTAAGATAAGAAGACTTACTTCACATTTGGAATTGCACAAAAAAGACTCTTCATCCCAGAGAGGTTTGCGGAAAATTTTGGGAAAACGCCAACGACTGCTGGCCTATTTGTCAAAAAAAAATAGAAGACGCTATAAAGAATTAATTAGTGAGTTAAATATTCGAGAGATAAAAACTCGTTAATTTGAAGCGTGATACCATTTTAGCTTAGTCGTTTAAATTTTGATGAACTTCTTTTTACTTTCAGCAATGCATGGAAGAACGACTCGGGAAAAAACTTATGATTGCACCAACTACAAGAAAAGACCTCATGATAGTCAATATGGGCCCTCACCACCCATCAATGCATGGTGTTCTTCGACTGATTGTTACTCTCGATGGTGAAAATGTTATTGATTGTGAACCAATACTGGGTTATTTACATAGAGGGATGGAGAAAATTGCGGAAAATCGAACAATTATACAATATTTGCCTTATGTAACGCGTTGGGATTATTTAGCTACTATGTTCACAGAAGCAATAACCGTAAATGGACCCGAACAGCTAGGCAATATTCAAGTACCTAAAAGGGCTAGCTATATCAGAGCTATTATGTTGGAGTTAAGTCGTATCGCTTCTCATTTGTTATGGCTTGGCCCTTTTATGGCAGATATTGGGGCACAGACCCCTTTCTTCTATATTTTTCGAGAACGAGAGTTAATATATGACTTGTTCGAAGCTGCTACCGGTATGCGCATGATGCATAATTATTTTCGTATCGGAGGAGTAGCTGCTGATCTACCTCATGGCTGGATAGATAAATGTTTGGATTTTTGCGATTATTTTTTAACCGGGGTTGCTGAATATCAAAAGCTTATTACGCGGAATCCTATTTTTTTAGAACGAGTTGAAGGCGTAGGCATTATTGGCGCAGAAGAAGCACTAAATTGGGGTTTATCGGGCCCAATGCTACGAGCTTCCGGAATACAGTGGGATCTTCGTAAAATTGATCGTTATGAGTCTTACGACGAATTTGATTGGGAGATTCAATGGCAAAAAGAAGGGGATTCATTAGCTCGGTATTTAGTACGAATCAGTGAAATGACAGAATCCATAAAAATTATCCAACAGGCTCTGGAAGGAATTCCAGGGGGACCCTATGAGAATTTAGAAATTCGACGCTTTGGT